TACTATTTACTTGAATCAGATAATAAGGTGTTATAAGGTCGTTCGTTCCAAAAGAGAAACTAGATTTGATACAGTTGATCAAAATCGAAACGATTTGGAAATTTTATTCCACAGTAATTCAAAGCAAGTTTCATTTGTGAATGTGAATGAAATTCCGCGACAAAGTTCTTATTCCTAGTCCTTTACTCAGAAGTTTCTGAATGAATCTGTTGATTTGCAATCGAGGAATCGGTAGATGTCACAGATGATCGATCCAGCTTTTTTTTTATCCCGCCCTATCTTTGTTAGGGCCCCCCAGAATCACTGATGAATCAAACTGAAATTGGAACAGATTTTGTCAATTGGTATTTTTTCGTATCCTCCTATCTTTCAAAAGCGGAAACTTAGGTAAGTGTTTTAGAACCATATGTATAAAAAGACCGTATCTCCTTTAGCTCCTTCATGCCTACTATAACGAGTTATTTCGGCTTTCTATTGGTGGCGTCAACTATAACCCCGGCTCTATTTATTGGTCTGAGCAAGATACGACTTATTTGAAATGAATTGAATGAACAATTCTGTTATAAATATAAAAAGAAATGTTTCCGCGGATTCGAGAGTGCCTTTCCGCAGTAATTGTCAATTTTTGCTTGATGAGATTCGTGGTCAATTCGGATGAATATTTAAGGATCGATATTCCCTCTCTCTTTTTCCCTTTTCAAATAAATCGAAATGATTGAAGTTTTACTATTTGGAATCGTGTTAGGTCTAATTCCGATTACGTTGGCTGGACTATTCGTAACTGCATATTTACAATACAGACGCAGCGATCAGTTGGACCTTTGATTAAGTAACAGTAACATCTCGTTTTTTGATTGACCTCCTGCGGACTCAAAAAAGGAGTAGTCGAATTCAGGTTGCTGTTCAAGTTAGTGAATTTATTTCACTCGAATTCGACCTAAGCAGAACGGAATCGCGCTCTGTAGGATTTGAACCCACGACATCGGGTTTTGGAGACCCACGTTCTACCGAACTGAACTAAGAGCGCTTTCTTATCACCATCAATAAGACCGCAAAGAAAAGGATTTTTTTGTACCTTCCCACACCGTATGTATATATACATATAGTATCATAAACAGAAAGACTCTCCAAATTCACTTGATCTCAACGGACCTCTCGTTACTGCCCATAGGAGAAAGAATAGCTAGGGATGACAGGATTTGAACCCGTGACATTTTGTACCCAAAACAAACGCGCTACCAAGCTGCGCTACATCCCTTTCAATTGGTATTATAGTGTCATTGTATTGTATAGAATCTCTGTCTTGTTGTCCACATCATTATTTCCTCATTGAGAGACAATCTATCTTGCCATTTCTTCTTTGTGGCCTCATAGACCACGTGGAACCTATCAAATTTTATAATTTTATAAATAGAAAGAATTATATGTATATTAATACTAAAATAAAAAATAAAAGAATTAGATTCTATATCTATAGATAGATATGAAACCTCACGTATAAGAATACTTATCAGTAACACAATACTCAGGAAGAGTGGGACGCCCTTTTTTCGTTTTAAGGAAAGGGAAATTTGAGTGTTATTGCCATTGATTAGGTCGTGGTATATTTCAGTTTTTGTTAGGGATTCCGCGTACAACTAAAATACAAGCGATCCTTAACGACCTATGCATCTGATCATATATGTATTCCAATAAAGAAGGAGAATTTTCAATGCGCGATCTAAAAACATATCTCTCCGCGGCCCCTGTGCTAAGTACTCTATGGTTCGGGTCTTTAGCAGGTCTATTGATAGAGATCAATCGTTTCTTCCCGGATGCGTTGACATTCCCCTTTTTTCATTCTAGTTATTGACATGGGAAGGGATGAAGAAGATTAGCGATAGAATCAATTCTCTGGGACTAATACCTCTTCCTTTCTCTCTTTCTTTGTTTTCTTATTTTTCCATTTTTTGAGGATAAAGAAAGGAGGACAGAAAAAGAATCAAAGTGGATCCAACCTCGGCGAAACTCGCGATTAGGCTCGAATTCATAGAGGGAGTACGAAAATAGAAATAATGGGTCTAGTGTACCAAAATCATACAAGATACTTAACTGAAATACTCTATTGGGATTCGAAATAATTGAGAGTTAAAAATCATTGTATTACTTCTTAATATTACGCTATTGATTGTAACGAAGTCGTTCCTAATCGGATTTCGGGTTAGCCACTTCTATTTTTTTCCTTTTTTTCTTCGTTTCGCATTGAAACTAGAAGAGTTGAGTGAATCCAAAATGCAAAGGAGGTTCATGGCCAAGGGTAAAGATGTCAGAGTCAGAGTTATTTTGGAATGTACCAGTTGTGTGCGAAACAGTGGTACTAAGGAATCGCCGGGCATTTCCAGATATATTACTCAAAAGAATCGACACAAGACACCTAATCGATTGGAATTGAGAAAATTCTGCCCCTATTGTTACAAGCATACAATTCATGGGGAAATAAAGAAATAGATCGAACAGAACTGCCAGCTTTCCCAGGAACAAGAACAAATTACATATAATATATATAAACAAATCAAATCCTATTTCGGTCGTATCCCAAATTCGAATTCAGAAATAGGATTTTAGAGATAAGGACTAAATACCATGGATAAATCCAAGCGACCCTTTCTGAAATCCAAGAAACCCTTTCTGAAATCTAAGCGACCCTTGCTGAAATCCAAGAAACCGTTTCTAAAATCGAAATCCAAGCAATCTTTTCGTAGGCGTTTGCCCCCAATTGTAGCGGGGGATCGAATTGATTATAGAAACCTGAGTTTAATTAGTCGATTTATTAGTGACGACGGAAAAATATTATCTCGACGAGTGAATCGATTGACTTTGAAACAACAACGATTAATTACGCTTGCTATAAAACAAGCTCGTATTTTAGCTTTGTTACCTTTTCTTTATACTAATAAAAAAGAGAAACCATTTGAAAGAACAAGACCCAAGTCAACCCCTAGGGCGAAAAATCAAAAAAAAGGTCCTAATCCTAGAACCAGAAAAAAAACAGTCCTACAGCCACAATGGAATAAAAGGAATCAAAATTCCAATCTTTCACCCAACTAGGAACTAGGGGAGGGTCGATGTTTTGTTCGAAAAATGAGAGGACCCAAGGATTGTCACGTCGGAAGAAACCAAAAAGAATCCGAATCGGGGAAGAAAAAGAATAAATATTGCATTTTTTTTTAGTGAATCGTGCTCGTTCATTTTGACTACCTTATCCTATTCATTTATACTCCACCTTCCCGGAGTTCATTCTCCGGGGAACGTCATTTTCATCCCTTGCTGCAAAAAAAATCTTAGAAAAGTAATGAGCTCATTGGAATTTATGGAATTGGAAATCATGGAAACACAATTTCGATTTGATATAGCGATTTGCGCTAGTATTTTTCGATTAAGAAGCGAGTGCTTCTTGTAGAGATTGTGTATAAATACACTATAACTATAGAATACCTTTATCTCACGAATTACTGCATTTATACGAGTGATCCACAAACGGCGAAAATCTCTCTTTTTCCTGCTTCTATCCCGATGAGCAGAACCCAAAGCTCTCGTTGTCTGTTGATTCATAGGTCGAGTAAGTCTTCGATGGGCCCCTCGAAAATTTGATGCAGATAGACGCATTTTTGTTCTACGTCTCCGAGCTATATATCCTCGTTTAATTCTGGTCATTGAATCCACTGAAACTTTGATGAATAACTAATTGCTTTCTTTTCTTTCAGTCATTCTTTTTTTTCTCCCCTCCCGGTCTATTAATAACAAAACGGATTCTTCCGATGTATAAAAAAAAATTCCAATGGCTTTTGCTACGATGACCTTCCCAACCACGATTTTTTCCAGGCATTGCACCTCGAAATAAAAAATGAGATTGATCAAAAAACTAGTCAAAGTTAATTTAAGTAAGAAATATAAATGAATAAAAAATAGTGGGTTCCATCGTTTCTATGGTTACTTTTTAAACGGTGAGGTCCTTTCTATACACCGGAGCCCCTTCCTTATTTAGTAACTTGTATAGTTCACACTTTTTGGCTCTACCCATGAATTATCCAGTAATAGGTCTTTTCACAATAAGATCTACCTATACAGTAACGGCATTTAATTATGAAGGTTGGTTAGGTAGCTGACCCTGTGAGTCCGTTTTTGCAAGAGTAAGCGCAGTATTTTTATGCTTCTTAAATAAGATTTCCCCCGCTTAATGGATAACCATTTGCTACCAATGGGGAATTGCTTCTCATCTCCACTTGAGTTGATCGGATTTATACCAATGGAAACCATAAATTTGATACACAATAAAGGTCTTTTTTTTTAGACAGTGACTGGAGTTCTTCCACTCTATCTTATTCATTGGTTTTATCCTATTCATTGGTACGGATCTTTGATACTCTAAAAATTGTCTCCTTTCTTTTGGTTCAGTTCATGATCTGAACGAGTCGCACATACACCCTAGTACATGTTCCTCGACGCTGAGGACATCCCCGAAGAGCGCGGGCTTTTTTGACAGTTCTGATTGGCTGTCTTGGGTTTCTAATAAGTTGTTTAATAGTTGGCATGCTGAATTATATACAGAATGGGCTGGTTTAGATCGATCCTAACCATATGATTCTAATTGGAGACTTGACCCATTTTACCTCGGTAAAAAGAGGGAAACCCACAAATTCGATTATAGTTCATTTGTCCCTGGTTCCATTCTTTCTTTCAAAATCAACAATTCCATGACATTTGGCTTCCTCTGGTGTCATGATAGAATCCTTCATCATGTCCCTATATAGAACATATAGCGGTTGTCTTGTTCTTTCGATTTTCTGAATCGGAATAAGAGATCTACTGATTAAGTGTTATTCCTTGGATTTCGGGAGGACCTCGCTCCGAGCTGTAGCCTCCTACGAGGCCTATGCTTCCTCGCAGCATTCTTAGCAGCTAAGTAGGATGCGGCCTCGTTCTCTTGTTCGCATTGTCGTCCTTCTTTGAGTAAAGGATAGGTATCCTCTAACGTAGCCATTTTTTTCAATAAGAAGTCGATATACGTAAATTCGTTTTTACGGAACGCATGTTCCTCCCTTATCTTGGAATCGATTTGGTCCAGTATCTTTTTGGGTGCTTTTCGCCACCTCAGTAGATCGTAAGTAGTCTCGAGCCTACTACTTTGTGCACAACTCGAAAGGATGCTCTTTATTTTTCGGTTCAGAAGGTCTTTTGCCCACTCCCATTCCATCACTCGGATAGAAATATGAATCGGAGATTTGAGCCCGTTTTCCTTCTCGATCCGCTTTCGCTGTGCAGCTTCATCCGTTTCCTCTGCTAGGAATACTGTAATGGAAATATGAATCGGAGATTTGAGCCCGTTTTCCTTCTCGATCCGCTTTCGCTGTGCGGGTTCATCCGTTTTCTCTGCTAGGAATACTGTAGTGGAAATTGGTGTTGGTTGGGGATACGTTGACAGAGGCCTTCCCGGGAAGGCCCTCGCCAATGTTAACCCCAACCAGACTATCCCGACAGTTCCTAGCGCAGAAACTGCCGTAATGAAGACCTCCTTCATTTTCATTATAGTAAAGAACAAATTCTTCCATTTATTATTTTTCATAAGTGGTGGACCTCTTTTTTAATTGGATCATTAGAATTCTATTCAGTTGGACGCGGGATTTTTTGATAGTTCTGATTGGCTGTCTTGGGTTTCTAATAAGTTGTTTAATAGTTGGCATGCTGAATTATATACAGATATGGGCTGGTTTAGATCGATCCTAACCATATGATTCTAATTGGAGACTTGACCCATTTTACCTCGGTAAAAAGAGGGAAACTCACAAATTCGATTATAGTTCATTTGTCCCTGGTTCCATTCTTTCTTTCAAAATCAACAATTGGTGTCATGGACTCTTTGCCCAGGGATAGCTCCTCCCTAGATCAACCCCTAAATTCTATGAAGTGGGAAGTGGGGCTTTTTTTGGGGGGGAACACTTGACAATCCCTGGGCAGAGGTCCCAACGAACTAGATAGAACCGACTAGNNNCCCTGGGCAGAGGTCCCAACGAACTAGATAGAACCGACTAGGGGCTGGATTGGGGGTTGTTCGGTTCTAACCATGCCGTTTATCCCCATCCCTCAGGATGCCTTCGCACGATTTAGCGAAGTCCAAAAGGGAAGGTAAGGGATGGGGACCCTAAAAGAGGGGGCAACCCTTCCTCGTGGCCCAAGAGTATCGTGTATGCCTCGCCCAGGGATAGTGCCTCCCTAGATCAATCCCTAAAAAAAATTTGCTCTGTTGTTATTAAATCGGGACGAAAAAGTGAATCTTCCGGTGAATCCGGCTGCGTGTACTTCCTTTGTAGAAGGTTGCGTATTCTATCCGGCATTCCTACATGATCAACAAGTCCATGCCATTTGGCTTGATCTGGTGTCATGAGAGCATCCCGCGCCATCTCCCAATATACAGAATATAGGGGCTGTCTTGTTGTTTTGCTATAAAGATTTGCAACTTCCCGGTAGAGACCTAATATTTCATCCCCATCTTCGTACAGCACTCCTAGGTCGGGACCAATAAAATCACTAAAAGGTTGGTGCATTAATACCTTAATGATAATGATATAACATCATGAAGGATTCCTCTATTTCGCACGATTTGGCGAAGTAAAGAGGTAGGGTAACGGATGGGTTCGAAGAACACAAAGAGAGAGTTGAACAACCGTACAAGCATCGTTTCCGCATTGCATACGGCTCTACTATGGAATTCGGTTTTTTTTTTCATTTCACTTCCGCTGAATAAAGAAAGATAAAAATAGGATTTCTAAGACCCGAGGATCGTTCAATGATCCAGTTACCACCCTTCCCTTCGAGAGAATTTCAAAATATTAATAATTAATACTAGGATAGTACTATGATGGCTCCGGTGCTTTATCTATTCTTCTCGTTTGCGATTCGGCAATCCCAAAGTGTATTTTTTATTTGATCAACTAAGGAAAAATGATCGTATTTTTTTTTCATTTTCAAAATCTCTCATACACTAAATAGTGGAAAGGGACTTAGGGTATGAAAACAAAAAAGTTTGTGACGCGGAAATGGATCCCCGATAGATAAGATCCAATCTGAAATGCTTTTTGTTTCATACCACTCTCTCGATACAGAATCTCATCGTATGAAAAAACAATAATTGCGCCTCTCAAACTCGAAGTGCCATGCTATTATTATTTATTATTTGATTCATATTCCATATAGTGAAGGCATAGTCTTCTTTTTTCTCTCAAATAGGAAATCAAAATGCATTGGCACGACCCGAAGCGTAAGGCAATGCTGTACGTTCGCCCATTAATCCTGCGGTCGCGACGAAGGATCCCATTGAATAGGCCATCCCTACGATTATTGTATAGACATCGGGTGGCACACATCTTATCATATCAAAGAGACTGATTCCGCATTGTCCCAATCCGCCTATACAGTTTATAAATATAAACTGATCCTTGGTCTTATCCTCTATAGTGAGATATACCAGGAGACTCAAAAGGGTATTCGTGCTCTCGTAATCAAGCTTGTGGCCTAAAAAAAGGAATCTTTCTCGATGAAGTCGGTTGATTAGGAAAAAATGGAATTCCTTAGGAATCCTACACGCATGTTTTTGATGCATAGAATTCAACAAATTGCAATGTGTAAATTCCAGCCCTTTTCATTGTTTCATAGAAGGCTTTTTGAACTCCTAACGAGCATACTTTTTTCTTCCAGTTTTCATTTTCAAGAAAGATAAGTTTTGGCGCACTTCCCCCAAAAAGAAGTCATGAAACTTGTCGAATTTACTTTGCATTGAGGTTTTGTTTTATTTCATCGAACTCCAAATTCGATTTTCAATTATGGTGTCATTTTCTTGTTACTGAATGGGCTTCTTCTATTCTTTTAGGTTTAGGATCTACTCCGGGTAAAGATATACCTACCCGACCTCGGTGGGGATAGAGATCTAAGATAGATATATTTGGAGTTTTTATCTAATCAATAGGAATCTTTTAGGTATCAATAGGAATCTTTTATGTTATGATACAAAGGGGAATTTTACATATTCCTATTTGACCAATTGGGTATTTTATGAGCGGAGCCTAGATCCTTCATTTTAGTGGTCTAAATAAGCCAACCATAAATTATTTCATTCTAATTGAAAATAGAATTGACAATAGAAATGTGAATCTCCCAATTGAAATTATTGGCTTTGAGTTCAAACTTTCAATTCTTGATCAGTCACTCAACCTTTTTGTTGGGGGGGAAAGAGAGAATATCTTGATCGGGGAAGAGCATGGGGAAATCCCATAGGACCCATTATGGATGCCAAGTCACACTAGAGGTCCACCCATGTTGCTACCTTTACTTTTTCTTTTTCTTCTTTTTCTTCGTTTTCGTTTTTAGTAATAGCAGACTTAAAAAAGGGGGCTTTTGGAATACCAACGGGCATGAGACGAAAGCTCGAAAGCTTGTCTCTTAACGTTTATACGAAAGCGTAGTCAAAACGCCTTTTCTTGTTGTCAGACTATTGCCTCGGATTTTCCTTTTTTCCATAGATTGAAAAGCTCATAGAATAAAACCAAGCATTGGCCCATAGAAAATAGAACCAAACCAATGCTGCATTGCGGATTGATACTTATCGGGTATAGAATAGATCTGTTTCTATTTGTTCCTACAAACAGAATTGGTCGGTTATTCCCAAGGGACTGGAATCAATATTGAATTGACCCCTACTCCGAGATAATCCATTGAAAGGGGGAAGTCCCTAGCTCCCAATGCGAGAAAGTTACATAGTGTCTATTTTTCTTTGAGAAAGAGGTCTTTCCATGGGTTTACCTTGGTATCGTGTTCATACTGTCGTATTGAATGATCCCGGTCGGTTGCTTTCTGTCCATATAATGCATACTGCGCTAGTTTCGGGTTGGGCCGGGTCGATGGCCTTATACGAATTAGCAGTTTTTGATCCCTCTGATCCCGTTCTTGATCCGATGTGGAGACAGGGTATGTTCGTTATCCCATTCATGACTCGTTTAGGAATAACCAATTCGTGGGGGGGTTGGAGTATCGCAGGAGGCACTATAACGAATCCGGGTATTTGGAGTTACGAAGGTGTGGCCGGGGCACATATTGTATTTTCTGGCTTGTGCTTCTTGGCAGCTATTTGGCATTGGGTGTATTGGGATCTAGAAATATTCTGTGATGAGCGTACAGGAAAACCGTCTTTGGATTTGCCCAAGATTTTTGGAATTCATTTATTTCTCTCAGGACTAGCTTGCTTTGGGTTTGGCGCATTTCATGTAACAGGTTTGTATGGTCCTGGAATATGGGTGTCCGATCCGTATGGACTCACGGGAAAAGTCCAATCTATAAATCCTGCGTGGGGTGTCGACGGTTTTGATCCTTTTATTCCAGGAGGAATAGCCTCTCATCATATTGCAGCAGGGACATTGGGTATATTGGCGGGCTTATTCCATCTGAGTGTCCGTCCGCCCCAACGTTTATACAAAGGATTACGTATGGGTAATATTGAAACTGTACTTTCCAGTAGTATCGCTGCTGTCTTTTTTGCAGCTTTTGTTGTTGCTGGAACTATGTGGTATGGTTCCGCAACGACCCCGATCGAATTATTTGGTCCCACCCGGTATCAATGGGATCAAGGATACTTCCAGCAAGAAATATATCGAAGAGTTGGCGCCAGCCTAGCCGAAAATCAGAGTTTCTCCGAAGCTTGGTCTAAAATTCCAGAAAAATTAGCTTTTTATGATTACCTCGGAAATAATCCAGCTAAAGGGGGATTATTCAGAGCGGGCTCAATGGACAATGGGGATGGAATAGCGGTTGGATGGTTAGGACATCCTATCTTTAGAGAGAAAGAAGGCCGCGAGCTTTTTGTACGCCGTATGCCTACGTTTTTTGAAACATTTCCAGTCGTTTTGGTAGACGGAGACGGAATTGTGAGAGCCGACGTTCCTTTTCGAAGGGCAGAGTCGAAGTATAGTGTCGAACAAGTCGGCGTAACTGTTGAGTTCTTTGGTGGTGAACTCAATGGAGTCAGTTATAGCGATCCTGCTACTGTGAAAAAATACGCTAGACGCGCTCAATTGGGTGAAATTTTTGAATTAGATCGTGCTACTTTGAAATCTGATGGTGTTTTTCGTAGTAGCCCCCGGGGTTGGTTTACTTTTGGCCATGCTTCATTTGCTTTGCTTTTCTTTTTCGGGCACATTTGGCACGGTGCGAGAACTTTGTTCAGAGATGTTTTTGCCGGCATTGACCCAGATTTGGATGCTCAAGTGGAATTTGGAGCATTCCAAAAACTTGGAGATCCAACTACAAGGAGACAGGTAGTCTGATACAACATTGCTTTGGTTTTTTCTCCTTTATTTTATTTTTTGGAGTTAACACAGGGTCGCAGAGAAACCGTGATTTTTGGATCACCTTTGACTCTTGCCCTTTCTTTATCTGGGAAATGATCCCACCAAATGAACAGATGTGGAAGCTATAATTGTAAACCACGATCGAATCTATGGAAGCATTGGTTTATACATTCCTCTTAGTCTCTACTCTAGGGATTATTTTTTTCGCTATCTTTTTTCGGGAACCACCGAGGGTTCCAATTAAAAATAAAAAGGTGAAATGATTGTGCGTTATCTCAATTGAGATAATGAGACTCCCAAATAGGGGAGTCTCATTACTTCAACTAGTCTCCGTGTTCCTCGAATGGGTCTCTTAGTTGTTGAGAGGGTTGCCCAAAGGCGGTATATAAGGCGTACCCGGTAAAACTTACAAGTGAGCCAGAAAGAAAGATGGTGACTAGGGTTGCTGTTTCCATTATTAGAGAATTTCAAGACTACAATGAATCTATGATAAGATCGTTTATTTACAACGGAAGGGTATACAAAGTCAACAGATCTCAACAAAAAAGTATTTATGGCGACACAAACCGTTGAGGGTATTTCTAGATCTGGTCCAAGACGAACAACAGTAGGGGCTTTATTGAAACCGTTGAATTCGGAATATGGGAAAGTGGCTCCTGGATGGGGAACCACTCCTTTGATGGGTGTTGCAATGGCTTTATTTGCAGTCTTTCTATCTATTCTCTTGGAGATTTATAATTCTTCTGTTTTACTGGACGGAATTTCAATGAATTAGATCCATAGCATAAGAACCAAGAAGTCTTACCTTTTCAAGCCAAAATGACTCAGGCCCCTTTTTTTTTAGGGGCCTCAAGTCTCAAATCTGTAATCCTACACAATAATCAAGGAAACAACCCTCATCTATTCTGTATACATTTTAGAAATATATAGAGGGACACTTTTGCTACAGAGAATACTAGGAGGCGGTTCAACGCGCGAAGCTCTCTTTGCTTGTTTTCTTGCAGTGCCTATCGGATAGCTTCGAGGTGAGATAACGCCATTCGTATCGAGATCCAAACGAAGCCTCCGCACCTCCTCTGGCGAAGGGAATTGAGTGACTGCCCCTCTTCCTCTTGCAAAGAAGACTCTTCTGTGTTGGATTCTTCCTCCATAGAAGAATCCTCTATTTGGTGTGTTTCATACTCAGAGGACGAATCCCTATCTATGGTTTGAACCGTAGCTCCTCCAGTCGGCAAAGACCTGGTGGGGAAGTAGGATTTAGTACCACTATAAGTGAGGGTTCCTCCTATAAAAGCAGTCAGTCGAGCTGCTTTCAGAAGGCTTGTTAGAGAACTGATGAAGTTTTGCTTAGGGAAGCTCGTTTTTTTTTCTTTGAGTTGAAAGCGTAGGAAAGTCTATTAAGAGCGTATTAAAAAGTGCTTTTTCAGAATATTCTCTATTAATATTCCATTTTATTATGAATTTAGTTATGAATATATTTATATATTCTGGTAGGGCAGTTCGACCGTGGAATTCCTTTGTTTCGGTATTTCCGGAATATGAGTGTGTGACTTGTGAAAATTGATCCTATAGTACAGAGAATGGTCTGTCATCTCGAGAGAGATGGTTCCACCTCGTCTGATATTCATTAGAATATCTGGAGCACGGAATCCCTGGAATAGATCAAGAAACATTAGCACTATGATTCATACCTAACTATTAAGACCGCGCGACCGCACTAAAAAAACTAAAAAAAAATGCAATTATAGTTAGACTCAGAGATCAAAGGTTTTTTCTTTCTTCAAATGCTTATGGTTATTTTAACCAAAGCACCAATGTTTCTCTGGATTTTTAGTCATTATATCGATTCTAAGTGATGATCAAATGGTTCTTACTCAAGGAACCTTTGAGCTTAGCTTGGGGCTTTATTGACTCATCGTGGTTCTAGTATGAATCTGAGGTTTCAATCGAGTCTCTAGGGTCTCAACAAGATAATTCCTATCAAAAATAAAAAAAGACAATCTACACTACAAATAAAAAGACTACAAATAAAAAGAAAGAAAATAGGGAAAGAGAAGATTCAAGAGGCCTGTAACGATCAACATAAATATGAATGAGCCGGCTTGATATTTTGGCATTATCACCAGA